CTTACCGTTCTTTACCCTACGAGTGCTTCTGGCATAAGCGCTGCTAGTGAAAGCAACTGACAAGGCCTCAAAGCTGTTTCAGGAAGAATCTAAAGCAAAAACACATTTCGACCGGGCACGTATCGAAGGAGCAAAGGAGGAGGTAGCAATAGCATTAGCAGGAGCAGCAGGAAGCGTGGCAGTCTCGCTTGTTCTCGAATCAGCGCACTAGGAATCGAAGATTTAAGATGATTTCCGACAAGCGCACATTCATAGGCTGTTAGCAGGATAAGGCGAGAAAGATATTGAATTAACATATTTTACTTTGACTGATTAGCTGCTAGAAGTAGCCAGTTAGTCCAATGCGACGAACACGGGCTTGGATAAGAAAGAAGGGTCTTGAGTTCGTGAGTTGGAACAGTTGTTTATATTATTAGTAATTTATTAGTTATGAGTTCTTAAAGTTAAAGAAAGGGAAGAAGACTCTTAAAACTAGCGTAGCATACAGGATTGGGTGAGATCAAAGACCTAGAAGTGGACTCTATCTTTCATAAAACTTTCCTAAAGCGCTATCGGGCTAGGAGGGGCGGTTATTCTGATGAGTTAACTTAGTTCATTAGTTCTAGCTATCCTCGGCTGTAGCGACCGCTAGGGAACAAGCAGAGTTGGAGAAGGTAGAAGTTAAGCGGGTTATCGCATATGTAGTTTTTTAAGACTTGTTCTTCTTCCCTGAGTTAGAGTTTGTTTAGGGGTGTGAATAGCTACCGAACGAGTGTAATACGCACGCACAAAGTATAGTACTAGAGTGTAGTTTACCGAAAGGATAACTAGAGCTAATAGAAAGCCAATCCTACGTCCGGAATGGAATGGATGTGTAAAGCCAGGTTTCCCACTCATTTCGCAAAAGAAAAGTTCGCTCGCTTTGAGATCCACATCCGTCGAGGCCACACTGAGTGATGTACCTGAACGCTTCTTTCTCAAGTGACCCTGACTCACCATAGGTAGGAAAGCCCTTCATTCTATGCTGACGGGTCCACTTTGAGCCCCGTCTCACGGGCTTGCTTATAAGCTTGAATCGTGCGTGGTACTTGCCCAATTTCTACTCAAATTCCACAATTCTTTCCAATGGGTATGCGAAAACAGGCCCGGCCCTTATTTGCTTCTCTTAGCTCGATAACCAGATGAGCTGATCGGAGAATGGTAAAGTATGAACTCCTAAGAGGAGTAGAAGAAAGATCTATATCAGACATTATGCTGTGCTTACAGAGGTCTTTACTTTAGATTTTAGATAGAGGTTCATCTGTCCTTCCTTTCCTCTAGCAAGGCCTACTTTCTCAGTAAGACATAAAGAAAGATTTCTAAAATCAATAGAAAAAACTTGATCATCTACCGAAGTCGAGTTGGTGGCAGCGAATCGGCTTCCCAAAAGCTGGGAAAGCGATAGGAGAGTTTTCGCTCGACCAAGCAGTCGTTTCACTCAACTAAACCAGTCTTAGTAGCCTAATCTTGAGATTTCCCTTCCGGCTATAGGAGCGGTTTCTAGCTTTACTTCGACAGAAAGGGGTTCGGAAGAAAGAAGGTTTTTATCACTACACGAGTAAGAAGTTACTAGCCGCCTACTCTATATCTATAAAGAGAGACGGATTTCGCCTGCCACTCTACCGAGCTAACCAGAGCAGATGAGCATCTCTTTCAAGAAAGGATTGAACAAGTGATTAAACATCTGGCGGGGGAATCGACCTACTTTTTCAGATGATTTGTGGACGGATGGCCAATAGCCAATGCCGTTACCAATTCAACCGATTGAGAGAGAGAGGCCCATGCTTTCCTTAGTTTGGATTTCGAGAGGTTGGTCTGGCCGATACCATCCCCGAGTGGGATTGGGCTTTTTGTACCTAGTGCCTAGAGAAGTTAGTAGGTTACCTGCTAGTGGGTTTAGGATTGTTGATTCTTCACTGAGTTCCCCTTTCATTCCCGAAAGAGGGCCCCAATTTATACTATACAGACGATCAACTGATTCAGGATCCTTTTAGGATGTAAATGAGGGCACGTAACGATGCTTGAGTTGACGGTCTACCCTGTCAACACGATCAACCAACTCTTGAATTGTGCGGCAATCCTCTTTGTAGATCATCGGTCTTTGTCTTGCCATGGTTTGAATTGGGAAATTCGGTTCTTGGTCTGATACATAGGGCAATCCACTCGAGTATGCGACTGCCTAAAGATGATAGACCTGCATGCGATTGATAGAAGGCTTCGACCTCCGGCACGCATCTCTTTTCTTCCCACGCATCATATAAGTAAGCCATATCTAAGGAGCTCTAAAGTAAACCCAAGCTAAGTAAACTTAGCTTAGCTCGAATTGGATTTCTTACTCCAGAAAAGACAGACTAATCTTAAATAATGCGCACACGTGAAAATTACCCCGCAGGCTGACTCTTCCAATCCAACTCGAGAAAAAAAGCTGGGACTACGACTTGCTTAGTGCAGGGCTGCTTGTCGTGATTGGTTGGACACTCTATTAATTTAAGCTTTCCCAGCAAGTCTATTGAATGGGGTACGAAAGATTGCTATTCAAAGCATCGTTAAGAGCTTAAGTAATACCTGGGGGGCTTCTAGGGAGTAGTCAAGATAAGATGACTCTGATCTTTCCTTCTATGGAGCCGGATGTGAGCTTCTCGCCTACTGATCTTACTCAAAAAGAGTCAATGGGAGCGGACACATCAATAGCAGCAGACGCAGAGGAAGAAATCCTTGCTCTTCGGGCTAAGATGCTGACTTTGCCGTGGAAAGAGTAATGAGAGGAAAGCCTTGACCTTCCCTTGTTCTACCCTTCGAACTCGGAGATTGAAAGGTGATTGAAGAAGATCACTCTATGCAGCGACAGAGGCAAGATCTCTATATGTTGATAGGACTGAGTCCCCCTTTAGAGATAGGGGGAGAGATAAAGCAATCGGCAGGGAGGCATTACTCCCACACGGAAAAAAAACGTGCAACCAACCTTTCCTTCCTCCTCTTCTGGGCATGTCTGACTAGTGTAATCAGTCCCTTGCTTTCCTTCCCCGCTGTCACTTCGCCGGAAAGAAGTTCCTTCTAATTAGATAAGGGATATGCTTTTGTAATAGCAATTGGATGCTTTCTCAACACGGATTCCAAGGCTTATTCACCATCAAGCGCGGTAAGAGCTGCTATTTACTCAAGAGCGGCTAGTCTTGCAGCGGCAACTGCTTGAGCTCCTACTCTCACTGCGGTTACGAAGACAGCAAGCAAAGGGATATTGAAAAGAGGGAGCACAAGAGCTCTGAGTCATCCAACAAGGCTTACTGAAAAAGACTAGAAGAGTAAGGTCATCAGTCCCAGAGCCTATGAGTGCTATGCAAACAGCACTGATTCACCAGAAAGACCGTGACGGTTCATGTCCAGCTCCTTCTATTCTATAGTTCCTTCCCCCTTTCCTTCACCACCAGCTGGAGCGCAGTCTTCGCCGGTCTCAAGGTTATCAACAAGACAAGACCGATAACGTGGCTACGAGCTCTTTCCTTACTCAGACAGACCCCAACCCCAAGCGGGCACGGTGACAAGACTTTGATGCGGGGTTCGGAAGATAGGCTTGCAACGGATTCAACCGATCGATTCCCCGTGGCATATAAAGATTGGCGAAGCATAAGGTTAGTAACATCGGTGCTGATAACTTCCTTTTCTCCTTCGGGGGTGGGCTTTGTAGGAGTTGGGCGAGATGCAAGACTTTTTCCTCAAGGAGTTAGAGCAGAAGTTGTTTACTCGTATAAAAGAATAAGACCGGCTTACCATTCTATTAAATAAAATTAAAGGGTTGAGAGTGGATTCCTTTCTTCAATGCATTCCACCGAGGCGACTAGGGCACCTTTTTAGTAAGAGACGCTCAGCTCAAGCCAACTTCTATCAGTTCAGGCGGAAGGTCAGGGGGAGTGGTACAATTAGGCCTTCCCTTCGGTATGCGATATCAGTATGTAAAGTTAATTTATCTCGTAGGCCCGCTTTTGAAACTTCTGGTTTGAGCCGCTAACGAGCATCGATAAGCTGTCGCAAGCAATCAAAGCGATTCCCTTCCTTATTCTAATAGAAAAGGTAATCCGGGCCCTCCCCCTGTCTACAGCTATGCTATCTCTATCACTGCTAAGGTCAGGTTTTTTTTGCTGGATCAGATATGGGCCGTTTCAGGAAGGGAAGGGGCCATCTACTACAAAATCATACCTTTCGGACGTTGCCACCGCTCAATCCACCCCTGCAGAAAGTTGGTATTCAAGAGACGGAAACTATGTCAAGAAGGTGGAACTAGGAATAAGAACAGGGATCCACGTCGAGCCATCCTGACGGACGAGCAGCATCAATTGAATCGGCAGACACAAAGACGAAGACAGAGACGAGCTAACATGTAAAGTAGTGGAATGGAAAAGGATGGTAGCCCACCCAGGACAGCACATAGAGTAAGGTTGGCTCTATGCGAGAGAGGAAAACCGCATGGACACGGCTCCTTTTGGATAGATCGTCAAGCAATTTACCCATATAGTTATTATCGCGAGGTTGAAATACAATCCATTACATCTGGATTGAAACTTGAGAACCTCGAGAACCAAAGATATAAACTGAAAGATAGAAGCTATCTAAAAATTTGAATATGAATAGGAACAGCCTGCATAGAGAAGAGACATGGACAATGTATCCTTAACAGTATGGCAATCTCTTCCCCTTTCGACAATGTGTTTGAATAGCAAGCAAAAGTACCACGACCGAACAATTCTATTCGGTTAACAAACTACTTCTAGAATGAACTACATCCATCAACCGGCATACCTTTCTTATCGTAACTACGATCTGTCTTCGGTGTTGATATGATCTTTCTATCAAGAGAAGATCGGGAATTGCCGCTAGGCTTTTCTTTTAGCTCTCACTCATCCCGGGCGATTCTTATTATTCTTGGCCACTAAGGTGGCTTTTGACCAAGAGAACGAGCTAGACAGAAAAGGTACCACCGAAAGAAGGTCGACCTCACCCCCTTTCCTAGCTGACCTCTGAAAAAGGAGTCAGTCAATTCGGCTCATCTGCAGAAGGTGGAGCATGCTTTCCTTAATCTCCAAAGCGTAAGGAATCGCTCAAGCGGGCTAGCCACAGCTAATTAAGAAGTCAGTCCGCCAGCAGGTTCTCGTCCTTTCACCCCGCACACAACTACCAGTCTGGAAGTTAACGAATTGCAGCTTAACAGACTAAGCAGTCGCCACTCCCTGCTATGATAACTAGGTTGATTCTGTCCAGGGACTTAGCCTTCGGGAATGAAAGTAAGTGCCCCTGGTTTATAAGGAGCTGCTTCCTAACCGCTTTCCAACATCATCTTTCCAAAGCAAAGGTAAACGACTAACTAAGCAAAGCACTAGGTACGGTCGGCCTTAGACAAGCCAATCATTCAGACCTTTATCTATATTAACTATTTAGTCCTATTGAGTAAGGGAAGGGGTCGGTAGGCTCTCTATCTCAATCCGAGGAACTGAACTAGAGCTCAGGAGGAAGCCAGCCGCTTAAGAGAACTTCACTTCACCCAGGGGTTCGATTATCGTATGTTTTTAGATCTCTGGACTGAAGCCGAAAAAAGTAACCTGTGAAGCTAATCTTCCTATAGGGCGGAAAAGTAGCCAAGCTAATCTCGATTCAAATCTCTCACCCATTGCCATTGGCCGGTCTCAGTTGCTAATCGCTGATCCTATGACTAAGCATTTTTACCTTATTAGGTAGCCTTTTTTGACAATCCATCTATCTATTTTCTTTATGGGATCTTCATGCAACCATTAAGGGGTAAGGTTGAGCAGTTTAATGACCTTACATATGTGTACCTCTACATATCCAACGTACGTTCGCAGTTCGATTTCCTCATCTTTCGGGCTCTCCTTTGGTTTCAATCAGGTTTTATCTAGGAGTTTTTCCGCTCTCAGACTAGTGGAAAGATAGATTCATTTAGAACATGGGATTGGTTTTGTGCCCATCCCTGGAAGTTAGCCCTGATCCTCCAGCTGCAGTAGGCGCGGACGTGTGAAGTTGGTGACCACATAAGAAAACTCTATGAACGTTCTCCCAAGACCGAGAGCAAAGAGCCCTTTCACTTTACTTTCTGCTTTGTTTGATCGGTACGACCGCTGTCATGAAGATTGCGATGCCTAAGGCAGGAGAGAATAGATCGTTCTAGCGAGTAGTTGGATCATAGTCCTCGATATTTGAAGGACCGCCTGAAAGCATATAGGCAAGCTACGCACCGTCCCATTAAATTAATTAGACAAATATTTGTCTTATATTTGAATTGGAGTCAAACTTGTTCAGTAAATAGCAGCATCGTGGAAAGTCACCTATACTAGAAACCCACCTAAGTTTATTGTATATGGGATCCACTATTTGACCATGCAAACTAGAATGCTGAAAGGCTTTTTCTTTTTTAGGGGAATCGCTACATTTCCGTATCGCTCATGATCTATATACTAACTAGGGAATCTTTTTAAAAATCTTATCCTCTTTTTTCACAGCAGGGTTATGAAAATCCACGCTAAGCAACTGGTCTTCTTTTGTCAATTAATAAGCCCGTGGATCTGGAGGTTCAAGCGGTACTTCCTTACACTTTTACTTTCTTTGAAGCATTAAGCAGTTCTTCAAAGGGAGCTTTGAATGTTTGTGCTTCTCCTATTTTTTCTTTTAAAAAACAGCCGGGAAATTAAGATCTTATTTCTTCCCAGCCAATCGTTCAAGCTTCAAAGTTCTTTCAGGCATTTGCAAACGCTCGTTCATTGCTTCTCGAGTTTCTTCATCAACCAGATCAAAGGAATTGCTTCTTCCGCCTAATCTGTGCAATCTGGTTCGGTTTTATCCGGATGGATGGAAGGCCTCCCGTCCGCTCTAATCGCTTTCTAATATTACTTAGTTAATAAGTATGATTGGGGCATGGTGCCGTGGCATCATACATTGTTGGTGCAAATATGTAAGTCTTTGTGCTGATATATGTGTGAAGTTCCACACATAGTAGGAGGAGTTGATTAGCTTCTTCTCTATGACTTAGTTACCACCTGAGTGCCTTTCTAGGGTCATCACAAGATGGTGACTCAATGGATGAGTTCTAATAGTATTACGCAGTCAGTGCCGAATCTCACGGTATCAGGTATTGCGGGGGCGTGGTGCGAACCCCCCGGGGTGGTCTATAGCAAGTTAGAATGAAGGCTTGTTTTATGGTCTGTGAGGGAACACAGGGGAAGGAAAGAGGACCCGGAGCTTACCAGCCCAAGCTCAGTAGGCGAAAGCTGTGGGGAGTACAGTGAGTGTCGGAATTAGCCCGTGTAGGGAACTGCCCTAGCCAAGTGCTTCTGTCTTTCTTCTAGTAGGTACTCTAGAGGTCTTCAGCCCCACGTTCCACAGATGGACAGCCGGGATTCAATCAAGAAGAGTGGATTCAGGGCTACGCTAAACCTTTGCTGACCGGAAGGATTTTATGTCCAGACGGGATAAAGATCT